TTAAAAATAAGCTAAATTTAAGCTTTTGGGCTCATACCTCAAATATAAAGATTCTTCTTTTTTTTAAGGGAGGAAAATAAAGTGCCTGATTAAAGGATTATTCTGATAGGATAAATTAAGTAGAATTCTACCTTTATTATATTTTATAGAATTAAACTATACCTAATAGTATCAAAAACTATTGTGCATCTTACACTAAAATATAATTTTTATAATAAAGAATTTAAATTCTTCAAAATTAATTTATTTTAAATTTATTTTCTAAATAATTCTAATAAAATATTTTTTATTTTTATTCTTTTTTTTAGTACATTAATCTCAATTTCTTCAAATTCTTGATTTGGCTGTTGAATTGGTTTAGAAATTAATTTATTAAGATTTATCCCCCTAATTTCTTCCCCCTCTAATTTATTAGCCTCTGAAGCTGCTTTAAAATATTTTTTAACTCAATCTATTGCTTCTATTAATTTCTTATTTATAATTTTAATAAAAATAATTTTATTAAAAAATTTTTCAATAGATAATTTTATTTCAATCTTTATTAATTCCTCTTTATTAATAAAAATAGGCTCAGCCCCTTTTCATTTTTGATTTCCTAATATCGTTGAAGGATTATCTTGAATAAATAATTTTATTTTAATAACTTGACAAAAAATTACCCCCATAATTTTATTATCATATTATTTTAATAAAAATTTTTTATATTTAATAATTATTTTTAACATTATAATTGGCGCTATTGGAGGATTAAATCAAACCTCTCTTCGAAAATTAATAGCATTTTCTTCTATTAATAATTTAGGTTGAATAATTTACGCTATTATAATTAGAGAAAATTTATGAATTTTTTATTTTATTATATATTCATTTCTAATTAGTATTATATGTTTCTTTTTTTTTAATTTAAATATATTTTTTATTAATCAATTATTTATCAATAATATTCCCCCTTTAATTAAAATAAATTTATTAATTAATTTTTTATCTTTAGGTGGGTTACCCCCATTTTTAGGATTTTTTCCTAAATGAATTATAATTAATTTTCTAATAATAAATAAATTTTATTTATTAACTTTCTTATTTATTATATCTAGCTTAATTGTTATTTTTTTTTATATTCGAATTATTTATTCATGCTTTATATTTAATTATTTTAAAATAAAATGATTAAAAATTAATTTAAAAAATAATTTTTTATGAGTAATAAATTTTTTTTCTTTAACTTCAATCTTAGGAATAATTTTAAGAACTTTTTTATTTTTTTAAGGTTTTAAGTTAAAATTAAACTAATAGTCTTCAAAATTATTTATAAAGAAAATTTCTTTAAGCCTTAGTAATTAATACCCCTTAAAATTTGCAATTTTATATCATTATTGACTATAAGGCTAATAAAAGAGAATTTTCTCGTTAATAAATTTACAATTTATCGCTTTACCTCAGCCATTTTATTATATTTTAAGCGAAAATGACTTTATTCAACTAATCATAAAGATATTGGAACTTTATATTTTATTTTTGGAATTTGAGCTGGTATAGTAGGAACCTCCTTAAGATTACTAATTCGAGCTGAATTAGGAACCCCCGGATCTTTAATTGGAGATGATCAAATTTATAACACTATTGTAACGGCTCATGCATTTATTATAATTTTTTTTATAGTTATACCTATTATAATTGGAGGATTTGGAAATTGATTAGTACCTTTAATATTGGGGGCCCCTGATATAGCTTTCCCACGAATAAATAATATAAGTTTTTGACTTTTACCCCCCTCTTTAACTTTATTAATTTCTAGAAGAATTGTAGAAAATGGAGCTGGTACAGGTTGAACAGTCTATCCCCCCCTTTCTTCTAACATTGCCCATGGAGGAAGATCTGTAGATTTAGCCATTTTTTCATTACATCTTGCTGGAATTTCTTCAATTTTAGGTGCTATTAATTTTATTACAACAATTATTAATATACGAATAAATAATTTAGCTTTTGATCAAATACCTTTATTTGTTTGAGCTGTTGGTATTACAGCTTTCCTATTATTATTATCTCTTCCAGTTTTAGCAGGTGCTATTACTATACTTTTAACAGACCGAAATCTTAATACTTCATTTTTTGATCCTGCTGGAGGAGGAGATCCAATTTTATACCAACATCTTTTTTGATTTTTTGGGCATCCAGAAGTATATATTTTAATTTTACCTGGATTTGGGATAATTTCTCATATTATTTCTCAAGAAAGAGGAAAAAAGGAAACTTTTGGTTGTTTAGGAATAATTTATGCTATAATAGCAATTGGATTATTAGGTTTTATCGTTTGAGCACATCATATATTTACAGTAGGAATAGATATTGATACTCGAGCTTATTTTACATCAGCAACTATAATTATTGCAGTTCCAACAGGAATTAAAATTTTTAGTTGATTAGCTACTTTACATGGAACACAAATTAATTATAGACCTTCAATTTTATGAAGATTAGGATTTGTATTTTTATTTACAGTAGGAGGTTTAACAGGAGTTATTTTAGCTAATTCCTCAATTGATATTACTCTTCATGACACATATTATGTAGTTGCTCATTTTCATTATGTTCTTTCAATGGGAGCTGTATTTGCTATTATAGGAGGATTTATTCATTGATACCCTTTATTTACAGGTCTTTCTCTAAACCCATTTTTATTAAAAATTCAATTTTTTATTATATTTTTAGGGGTAAATTTAACTTTTTTCCCTCAACACTTTTTAGGATTAGCAGGAATACCACGACGTTATTCAGATTACCCAGATTCTTATCTTTCATGAAATTTAATTTCCTCATTAGGCTCTTATATTTCATTATTAGCTGTAATATTAATATTAATTATTATTTGAGAATCTATAATCTATCAACGAATTGCTTTATTTTCATTAAATATACCTTCCTCTATTGAATGATACCAAAATTTACCTCCTGCAGAACATTCATATAATGAATTACCAATTTTAAGTATTTTCTAATATGGCAGATTATATGTAATGGATTTAAACCCCATAAATAAAGGATTTCCTTTTTTTAGAAATGGCTACATGATCTAATTTAAATTTACAAAATGGTGCATCTCCTTTAATAGAACAAATTATTTTTTTCCATGATCATACTTTAATTATTTTAATTATAATTACTATTTTAGTTAGATATTTAATAATTAGTTTATTTTTTAATAATTATATTAATCGATTTTTATTAGAAGGTCAAATAATCGAATTAATTTGAACAATTTTACCTGCCATTACATTAATTTTTATTGCACTTCCCTCTTTACGATTATTATACTTACTTGATGAACTTAATAATCCCTTAATTACTTTAAAATCTATTGGACATCAATGATACTGAAGATATGAATATTCAGATTTTCATAATATTGAATTTGATTCTTATATAATTCCCACTAATGATTTATCTTTAGAAAATTTTCGATTATTAGATGTTGATAATCGAATTATTTTACCTATAAATAATCAAATTCGAATTATAGTAACAGCTTCGGATGTCATTCATTCTTGAACTATTCCTTCTTTAGGAGTAAAAGTTGATGCTAATCCAGGTCGTCTTAATCAAACAAATTTTTTTATTAATCGTCCAGGTATTTTTTTTGGTCAATGTTCAGAAATTTGTGGAGCTAATCATAGTTTTATGCCTATTGTAATTGAAAGAATTTCAATTAAAAATTTTATTAATTGAATTAATAATTATTCTTCATTAGATGACTGAAAGCAAGTACTGGTCTCTTAAACCATTTTATAGTAAATTAGCAATTACTTCTAATGATTATATAGTATTAAATAAAAGAATTAGTTAAATTAAATAACATAAATATGTCAAATTTAAATTATTATAATAATATAATATTCTTTTATCCCACAAATAATACCTATTAATTGAATATTTTCATTTATTTTTTTTATTATTATTTTTTTTATTTTTAATATTATAAATTATTATATTTTTAATTTAAATATAAATAAATCTAATAATAAATTAATAACAAAAAAAATTAAAAATTTTATTTGAAAATGATAAGTAATTTATTTTCAATTTTTGACCCCTCAACTAATATTTTAAATCTTTCCATTAATTGATTAAGAACTTTTTTAGGTCTTTTATTTTTACCTTATACTTTTTGATTTTCCCCAAATCGTCATTTTTTTTTTTGAAAATTTATTTTAATTAAACTTCATAATGAATTTAAAACTTTATTAAAAAATAACTACTTTCAAGGTTCAACTTTTATTTTTATTTCCTTATTTTCTTTTGTTTTATTTAATAACTTTTTAGGATTATTTCCGTATATTTTTACAAGAACAAGCCATTTATCTTTATCTCTTTCTATTTCTCTTCCACTTTGATTAAGATTTATACTTTATGGATGAATTAATAATTATCAACATATATTTATTCATATAATTCCTCAAGGTACTCCAACAATTTTAATACCTTTTATAGTATTAATTGAAACTATTAGAAATATTATTCGTCCAGGAACTTTAGCTGTACGATTAACTGCTAATATAATTGCAGGCCATTTATTAATAACTTTATTAAGTAATATAGGAACTATTCTACCATCCTATTTAATTATTTTTTTAATTTTTATTCAAATTCTTTTATTAATCCTTGAATCTGCTGTAGCTATTATTCAATCATATGTAATTGCAATTCTAAGAACACTTTATTCTAGAGAAGTAAATTAATGAAAAACTTATATAATCACCCGTATCATTTAGTAGATTATAGCCCCTGACCATTAACAGGAGCTATTGGAGTAATAACTCTAGTAACAGGAATAGTAAAATGATTCCACAATTTTAATATAAATTTATTAATTATTGGATATATTATTACACTTTTAACTATATATCAATGATGGCGAGATGTAAGACGAGAAGGAACATACCAAGGTAAACATACAATCTTAGTAACAAAAGGTCTTCGATGAGGAATAATTCTTTTTATTGTATCAGAAGTTTTTTTTTTCCTATCATTTTTTTGAGCCTTTTTTCATAGAAGTTTATCACCTAATATTGAAATTGGTTCTAGATGACCTCCTATTAGAATTACTCCTTTTAACCCATTTCATATTCCCCTTTTAAATACTATTATTCTTATTAGATCAGGAGTAACAGTTACTTGAGCACATCATGCCCTAATAGAAAATAATTATTCTCAAACAATTCAAAGCCTTTTTATTACTATTATTTTAGGAATTTATTTCACAATTTTACAAGCTTATGAATATTTAGAGGCCCCTTTTACTATTGCAGATAGAATCTATGGAGCTACTTTTTTTATAGCAACTGGATTCCATGGACTTCATGTAATTATTGGAACATTATTTTTATTAATTTGTTTTTTACGTCATAATATTAATCATTTTTCTAGATCTCATCATTTTGGATTTGAAGCAGCTGCATGATACTGACATTTTGTAGATGTAGTATGATTATTTCTTTATATTTCTATTTACTGATGAGGTAATTAATTATTTATATAATATATTTAGTATATTTGACTTCCAATCAAAAAGTTTAATTATTTTTAATATAAATAATTATTTTAATAATATATATTCTAATTTTTATTTTATTAATTGCAAATATTATTATATTTCTCTCAATTATTTTATCAAAAAAATCTTTTAGAGATCGAGAAAAATGTTCCCCCTTTGAATGTGGATTTGATCCTAAATCTTCAGCTCGAATTCCTTTTTCTTTACATTTTTTTTTGATTACAATTATCTTTTTAATTTTTGATGTAGAAATTGCCTTAATTTTTCCTATTATTTATCTTTTTAAAACGGTTAATTTTTTTATTTGAATAAAAACAAGTATTTTTTTTATTATTATTTTATTATTAGGAGTTTATCATGAATGAAATCAAAATATACTAACTTGAACAAATTAGGGTTATAATTTATTATAAAATATTTGTTTTGCATACAAAAAATATTGAATTATTTCAATTTACCTTAAATAAGAAGCAATTATGCATTTAATTTCGACTTAAAAGATAGAGTAACTTTACTCCTTATTTATTAATTGAAACCAAAAAGAGGTATATCACTGTTAATGATAAAATTGAATAAAAATTCCAATTAAAAAGAAATATAAAGTTTAAAATTAAGCTGCTAACTTAATTTTTAGTGGTTAAATTCCATTAATATTTCTTATTTATATAGTTTATTTAAAACATTACATTTTCATTGTAAAAATAAAATATAAAATTTTTATAAATATTTAAAAATTAAAATAATTTCCTTAATATCTTCAATATTATGCTCTCAATATAAGCTATTTAAATAAATTAATAATAAAATTATTATTAATATTATAAATAATCATAAAATAAATCTAAATAAATAAATTTTTATATTATTTAATTGAAATATATTATAAAAAATAGAATAATTTTTTATAACTTTTATAAAACCATATCCTCTATAAATTTCTCTTCAGCCTAAATCAATATTTTTTATTAAATTTTGCCCTAAATTTAAAAAATAATAAACAACCCCATAAGTTGATAAATTAGGCATAAATCATATTAAACAAAAAAAATTTCTTAAATTATAAGTTAATAAAAATTTATTTACTCTATAAATATTCATATTTCTAATTAAATAGCCAAATAATGCCCCTAATAATCTTACATAAATTACTATTATCTTTATATTAAATGGTAAATAAATTATATAAGGATAATAAAAAATTATTCAACTTAAAAATCTTCCTCTTACTACTCTTATTAATAATAATACCAGTATACTTTTTAATATTGTATAATCCTCATCATATAAATTATAAATAGATAATAAATTAAAATCTATAATTATAGTATACATAATTAAACGAAAAGTATAAAATATAGTTAACCCAGTAGAAATATAATAAAAAAAAAATACTAAAAAATTTAATCTTCTAAAACTTACTATTTCTAAAATTAAATCCTTAGAATAAAACCCTGCTAAAAAAGGAATTCCACATAAAGCTATATTAGAAATATTTAAACATAAAGAAGTTAATGGAATAAATATACTAATTCCACCTATATAACGAATATCTTGAATATCATTTATTATATGAATTACTACCCCCGCACATATAAATAATAAAGCTTTAAATATAGCATGAGCTAATAAATGAAAAAATGCTAAATCAGGAAATCCTATTCTTAAAATTCTTATTATTAAACCTAACTGACTTAAAGTTGAAAGTGCAATAATTTTTTTTAAATCAAATTCATAATTAGCAGAAATTCCTGCTATAAATATAGTTAAAATAGATAATAATAATAAAATCTTAAAAAAAAATATATCTACTAATAAAAAATTAAATCGAATTAATAAATAAACCCCAGCAGTTACTAATGTCGATGAATGAACTAAAGCAGAAACAGGAGTTGGAGCTGCTATAGCAGCAGGTAACCATGAACTAAAAGGAATTTGAGCTCTTTTTGTTATTGCAGCTAAAATAATTATAATCCCAATAATTTCTATTACTAAATCATTTTTTATAAATTCTAAATAAAAAATATAATTTCATCTACCATAATTTATTATTCAAGAAATTACTATCAAAATAAATACATCCCCAATTCGATTAGTTAGGGCAGTTAATATTCCTGCATTATAAGATTTAAGATTTTGATAATAAATGACTAAACAATAAGAAACTAAACCTAATCCATCTCAACCTAATAAAATTCTAATAATATTAGGTCTAATAATCAATAAAATTATAGAAAAAACAAATAATAAAACTAAAATAATAAATCGATCTAAATTTAATTCAGAACTTATATATCTTTTTCTATAATAAATAACAACTGAAGAAATTAAACAAACAAATATTATAAATAATAAAGATATTCAATCTAATAAAATAGATATTACTACTCTTACTGAATTTAAAGAAATAATTTCCCACTCAAAAAAATAAACTAAATCATTTATGATAAAATAAATTATAAAAATAAAATTTAATATTCTATATAAAAATAAAAAAATAAAAGAAATAAAACAAATAGAGTAATTTTTATAAAAAATAATTTAAAATGATAGAAATCATATTTTTGATACCACAAATCAATATTTTTATTAAATTATTTAAATTTAAAATCAAATTATTGAATAATCTACCTTTAAAATTATTAAATTTAAAGGAAATCAATGTAAAAATAATATTAAATATTCCCGAGATACCCCCATATAAAATCTATATAAACCTTGAAAAAATTTCCCATGTTGAGTGTAAGAAAATAAATATAATCTATACCCAGCACTAAAAAAAGAAATTAATATTAATAAAATTATAGAAAAATAAGATCAACTTATTATAGAATTAATTAATCTAATTTCACCTATTAAATTTAATGAAGGTGGAGCAGCCATATTTGAAGATAATAATAAAAATCACCATAAACTTAAAGATGGTATAAAATTTATTAATCCCTTATTTATGAATATACTTCGACTATGAAGACGTTCATAACTAATATTTGCTAAACAAAATATTCCTGAAGAACATAATCCATGCCCAATTATTAAAATATAAGCCCCATAAAACCCCCAATAATTTATTACTATAATTCCCCCGATTACAATTCTTATATGAGCAACTGAAGAATAAGCAATTAAAGATTTAATATCTACTTGACAAAAACATTTTAAACTAATATAAAATCCCCCTAATAATCTAATTCTAACTCAGAAATAATTTAACTTTAAATTAATTTTTTGTAAAAAAATTAAAACTCGTAATAACCCATATCCCCCTAATTTTAATATAATTCCAGCTAAAATTATTGATCCAGAAACAGGAGCTTCCACATGAGCTTTAGGTAATCATAAATGTACAAAATATATAGGTATTTTAACTAAAAAAGCTATTACTATTCTAAAATATAATAAATAATAATTTAAATTATAAAACTTTAAAAAATAAATTATTAATCTATCTATATTATTAAAAATATAAAAAATTCCTATAAATAAAGGTAATGAAGCAAATAAAGTATAAAATAATAAATATATCCCAGCTTGAATACGTTCAGGTTGATACCCTCAACCAATAATTAATATTAAAGTTGGAATTAATCTCCCCTCAAAAAATAAATAAAATATAAATAAATTTATCACTCTAAAAGTTAAATATAATATAATTAATAAAAAAATAATATTTATTAAAAAAAAATTATAATAAAAATTTAATTTTAATAAATTTTCTCTAGCTATAATTATTAAACCACAAATTCAAATTCTTAATAAAATTAAACCAAAAGAAAGTATATCACAAGAATAAAAATAACTTAAATTACAAAATAATATAAAATTAACAGTTAAATTTATAAATAAATAAGATATAAAAAAAATTATTATTTGAACCATTCAAAAAATATTTTTTTTTAAACATAAAGGAATTATAAAAATTATTATTATTAAAAATTTTAACATTATAATAAATTAAAACTTTGAAAATAATCATTACCATGAGTTCGAATTATTGACACTAAAATAGATAATCCTAAAGCTCCCTCACATACAGTAAAAACTAAAAAAACTATTAATATATATATATCATAATCAATAAATCTTAAAAATAATAATATAATAAAAAAAATTCTTAAAACAATAAATTCTAAACTTAATAAAACAATTAATAAATGTTTATTTTTAGACACAAAAATTAAATTACCAATAATAAATATAATAAAAATTACTAACGTATTATAAATAATTATCATTTTTGTTTTTATAGTTTAAAATAAAACATTGGTCTTGTAAATCAAAATTAAGAAATTTTCTTTAAAAACTTCAAAGAAAGAATTTATTCCTATCTATAATCTCCAAAATTATTATTTTTATTAAACTATTCTTTGATATAACAAAAATTTTTATTTCTAGAATAATTATATTTTTTTCATTTATTATATATTTTTTAAATCATCCTTTATCCATAGGATTAATAATTTTAATTCAAACTCTATTAACTTGCCTACTTTCAGGAATATTAATTAAAACATATTGATTCTCATATATTTTATTTTTAACTTTTTTAGGAGGTTTATTAGTTTTATTTATTTATGTTTCTAGAATTGCCTCTAATGAAATATTTTCTTTTACTCTAAATATAAAAATATTTATTATAATTATTATTTTTTTACTAATTTTTTTTATTATTATTTTTTTTAATGATTTAAATTGAATAAACCTTATCATTAATAACTCTGAAATAATTAATTTTTTTAACTCAGTTTTATTTTTTTATGAAAATAAAATTAACTTAAATAAATTATATAATAATCAAACATTTATATTAACATATTTACTAATTATTTATTTATTTATTACTTTAATTGCTATAGTAAAAATTACTAATATTTTTTATGGACCTTTACGCTCTAATTATTAAACTTAAATGAAAAATTTTTTACCTATACGAAAAACTCACCCCATTTTAAAAATTATTAATAGATCCTTAATTGACTTACCATCCCCCTCAAATATTTCTATATGATGAAATTTTGGATCATTATTAGCTTTATGTTTAATAATTCAAATTTTAACTGGACTTTTTTTAACTATATACTATACAGCTAATATCGAATTAGCTTTTTTTAGTGTTAACTATATTTGCCGAAATGTAAATTATGGATGATTAATTCGAACTTTACATGCTAATGGAGCATCTTTCTTTTTTATTTGTATTTATCTTCATATTGGACGAGGAATATACTATGAATCATTTAATTTAAAATATACTTGATTTGTTGGAATTATTATCTTATTTATATTAATGGCAACTGCCTTTATAGGATATGTTCTTCCATGGGGACAAATATCTTTTTGAGGAGCTACTGTTATTACAAATCTTCTTTCAGCTATCCCCTACTTAGGAACTATATTAGTAAATTGAATTTGAGGGGGATTTGCTGTTGATAATGCAACTTTAACTCGATTTTATACTTTTCATTTTCTTTTACCTTTTATTATTCTTATATTAACTATAATTCATTTATTATTTTTACATCAAACAGGTTCAAATAATCCTTTAGGATTAAATAGCAATATAGATAAAATTCCTTTCCACCCTTATTTTACATATAAAGACTTAATTGGATTTTTAATTTTAATAATATTTTTATTGATCTTAACTTTATCTAATCCTTACTTATTGGGAGATCCTGATAACTTCATTCCAGCTAATCCTTTAGTCACTCCTATTCATATTCAACCAGAATGATATTTTCTCTTTGCCTATGCTATTTTACGTTCAATTCCTAATAAATTAGGAGGAGTAATTGCCTTAGTTATATCTATTTTAATTTTAATTATTTTACCCTTAACATTTATAAAAAAAATTCAAGGATTACAATTTTACCCAATTAATCAATTTATATTTTGAATTTTTGTAATAATAGTAATTTTATTAACCTGAATTGGAGCTCGCCCTGTAGAAGCTCCTTATATTATTACAGGACAATTATTAACAATTTTTTATTTCTTATATTTTATTATTAGCCCACTAATTAGCATTTATTGAGATAAACTTTTATTTAATAATTAATAATTAATAAGCTTTTAAAAGCATTTGTTTTGAAAACTTAAGAAAGAATAATAAATTCTATTAATTTATACTAAAAATAATTCATACTTATCCTAAAAAAATTTTTACCCCTATAAAAAATAATAAAAAATTTAAAGAAATAGGTAAATAACCTATTCAAGCTAAATATATTAACTTATCATAACGATACCGAGGTAAAGTCCCCCGAATTCAAATAAATAAAAAAGAAATTATAACTAATTTTAAATAAAATAATAAACTTAAAATATAACCCCCTAAATAAATTAAAACAAATAAAAATCTTATAAATAAAATTCTAGAATATTCAGCTAAAAAAATCAAAGCAAATCCCCCTCTTCTATATTCTACATTGAACCCCGATACTAATTCTCTTTCACCTTCAGCAAAATCAAAAGGAGTACGATTTGTTTCTGCTATCATTGATGAAATTCAACATAATGATAAAGGAAATATAAAAAAAATAAATCAAATTAATTTCTGATAATTAAAAAATATTAAAAAATTAAAATCTATAATTATTAATAAACTAGATATAAAAATTAAAGCTAATCTAACTTCATAAGAAATTGTTTGAGCTACAGCCCGTAATCCTCCTAACAATGCATAATTAGAATTAGAGGATCATCCCGCAATTATTACAGTATAAACTCCCAAACTAATTCTACAAAAAAAAAATAAAACACCCAAATTAAATCTAATTATATTAAAATAATAAGGAATTAATATTCAAACTAATAAAGATATTAAAAATCTAATTACAGGTGAAAAATAATAACAAAAATAATTAGAATAATTAGGATAAGTTTGTTCTTTTGTAAATAATTTAATAGCATCAGAAAAAGGTTGTAAAATCCCCATAAATCCTAACTTATTGGGACCCTTTCGAATCTGAATATACCCTAAAACCTTACGCTCTAATAAAGTTAAAAAAGCAACTCCCACTATAACCCCCAAAATTAAAATTAATAATCCAATAAAAATTAAATATAAATCTATTATAAACATTTACTATCTATATAATAAATTATACATTTATGACTTCTAAAATCATTACATTTTTTCTGCCAAAATAGTTTATAAAACTATTTTTTAATAAAAAT